CACACGTCTACATCATAACACAAGCTACCCATTCCATCTATCATATCAGTCGAGTCGATCCGATTCGTTCTTATCTATAGATAACGCAAGAGAGAACTTATGACTTCGCGGATGGAGAGGGATTCGAACCCCCGGTATTCCTATCAATACTTCGGTTTTCAAGACCGACTCTTTCAACCGCTCAGACATCCATCCCCTTCGCGCTTCGCCCGCCCTATCTATCCGCGCGCTGGCAGGTAGGGGCTTATCTATGTGATTCGCTACGCTTGCTTGCGCCTATCGGCGGACTCTATTGCCTGCCGGTTAGCGAAACTTTTCCGGTAGTACGAATTGCTACGCTTCGCTTGTTTCTATATGATAATATGCACCTTGGTTGCTGCGCTCCCTGCGGGTAATAGCAAGAGAGTGAAGAACGAATGATCCTCCAAACAAAACAAAAAGAGTGATTGAGTCCGACTAAAGCGAGTGAGTGAAAGGCGTGGCAAGAGAGCGAGTTCGACTCGCGAACGATCAGCAAGTGAAGGACCAATCCTTTTACGCCAGTACTGTTGCGAGACTGGTACTTGGCGGCTCACAAGCAACATATAGACTAAGGTTGCCCATCACTCACTCGCTCTTTTTTGAAGGCTCTTTCTATTCTCTTTCTAGTATGGTTCCCCCATAAGAACACTGAACGCCCAGTTTCGCAGAGCAGCTCCCTCCCCAGCCCACAGCATAGTGTGGAATCTGGATCGTTTCATCGAGCACCATTCCTTTTAGATAGAAAGGTGTTCTGACTCTATTGGATCAAGTCATAACCTACGCCTTCTACTAGTATAGTATACTACCTACTATGGAGAGACTAAGCTCTATTTTAGAGATTGGACTCTCTTACTGTGATTAGCCCCAGAAGCTGTTCCCAAGCCACTCTTATACTACTCCTTACCCTTGTCACTTAAAGGGCGAAGTCGCTGAAGCGAGTCTAAAGGCCAAAGAGTGATCTTTGAACGCTACTACGCATCCTTACTAATAGTATAGCGTAAGGTAGGTTTGGGTATAGCAGGACTTGAACCTGCGACCATTAGGTTAAAAGCCCAATGCTCTACCAACTGAGCTATACACCCAAAAAAAGATGTAGTAGTAAATAAGGATTGGTGCGGAAAAGAGGGCGGCCCCTCTTCTTCTCATCATATTAAAGGGGCTTGGGCTCTAAAGCCGGCCTTACTCAACAAGCACCTTTATTAGTAAGGTTGCTTGTTTCCACTCATTGAAGATTCTATCTACAAAACAAAAGAAGGTCAACGGGGGATACTAAAGTAGCTCTCACTGACACCATCTACGAGAAGGTGAGGTCGTCTTTCTTTCCAGCCATCATACGGTTCGCCTTAAAGCCTTAAAGACGGAGAAAGGGAGGAGCAGTTATCTATGTAATTACGGTCTTTGTTGACCGTTGTTCCGGTCAAGCACTCTCTTTTCTTTGTCCAATTCCGTCTTACCAAACAAGACTGACTTCTGACCAACCCGCGAAGGGTTGTGAGGTTGGACCAGGTACGAAGAATGAATCTATATCTGTGTACGGAAGTTGCTGGCCGGCGGCCGCTCAACTGTTCGAGCGCAATGCAGTGGTGGTTGGTTCCGATTCGACAAGGGTAGAATGCCTGGTCGAAGGTCCAGTACAGTAGGTAGCAGGTGTGTTCGTTTTGGCTCCCGAACGAGAACGATAAATAAATAGGCGATGCGCCATCCTTGCTTTGCTGCTACGTACGTTGACCTTGACTTGACGGATTCATCCAATTGAACTCACACTCAAAGGAGGACCACAAGCTCGGGGCTCGACGAAACAGAAAGTATCAGCATTCAGAAACTTCTTGGGGTTAGCAGTGAAAGAAAGAGCCCGGCATTCATTTCTTCATTCATATTCATAGCTGAGTCTACTAAAAGAGAGACCAGCCTCATCGTGGTGATTAGAGGACATCTCTGATCGTTCACCTCTAATGTGACACGTTCCCTCCCAGTTATATGATCAACGGGATCAGTCGGCTAGAGAGCGGGGCTATTCTTCTTCCGGGGGGGCAAAGTCGTCCCCTCTACTGATCGAACCCTCAGTTCGAAGGTCTTCGTCAACATGTTACGAGGCTCCAGTCTTCGGCGGGTCACCATTACTTGACTTAGAAAGGCGAACATCTGGGCAAGGGAAAGCGCAGTGCGCCTGGTGCAAATGGCTTTCTTTTTTCATGATATACCAATCAGAATGGAGGGCCCTACCTACGTACATGATTAATAGAATCACTACGTAGGGGGGGCGGTCAACTTGATGCGGGAGAGGCATGAGTGCAGTTCGATCTTTTGGTGTATTCGTTTGTAGTGAGTAGGGCCTCTTTCTCGTTGATCAGTTCGCCTCCGCTCTATTGAAAGGTCTCCATTCCTACGGCGGTTTTTTCAACGAACGCGTCTCGGGCTGGATTGACTAACCTAACCCTTAAGGGGGCCTTGCCATAGTTGGTGCTCTGCTTTAGTGTGA